GCTACTCCTTTTCCTATTCATTCAACTGCCAAATCTTATGAATTCGGGTCGATTGGATCGAGTGAAAAATCCTATTGTTTTGGTTGTGGACTCAAGGGTTCAGGTTCAAACATGTTCTTTGAAGAAATATATGAGTTCTATTATAATAGAAAAAAAATATGTTTTTTTTATTCCATTTAAGTAAATCGAGAAAAGGAAAAACATAATAAGAAATGACACTCCTATCATAGGAATGGAAATAGCCTTGTTGCTGCTTCAATAACAAGCATTTTCGTTTTCAAATCAAATAAATCATTTGATCTATGATTCATTGGAACAAGGAATGGCCTGGCTAGGTACTGGCCAGGCCGGGGGAATAAAAGAAAGAACTTTTCGGACGAAATCAAAGAGGGACTCTTTCTATTGGAGATATCTGTTTCGAATCATTATCTAAAGGGAATTGATGATTGATCAAATTCGTCTATATTTATAGAATAAAGAAAGATAAGGAAAAACTTTTATCAACCTTTATTTCACGCGTCACATATGAATTATCCTTTTAAAATTAGGAGAGATGGCTGAGTGGACTAAAGCGGCGGATTGCTAATCCGTTGTACGAATTATTTGTACCGAGGGTTCGAATCCCCCTCTCTCCGTTTCTTCTGATCACTTGATATTTCCCTTTCGAATTCGAAAAAATCTCTAACCCCCTTTCTCATAGTTAAATGTATGGAATGGAGAAAGAAAATCCTAAGAAAATTAAGAAATCGAGCAAGGAAAAACCCCTGATTTTTTTATTCATCACGTCCAGGATTACGTCCTGGATCATTAGATAGGAATCCGAAGATGAAGAGAGAAACAAAGAATATCACTACTGTGTAAACGAAGAGTTTGAGAGTAAGCATTACACAATCTCCAAGATCATTTTGGGGGAAATAGGGGAATAGATTCTCCATTTTTGTACCACATATTCCGTTTTGACACCAAGAAAAGAAGCGGTTTCTAGAAAACATAAGGAATTTGCAGGAATGAATTTGTAATAAGATTCTGATTCTTTCGTTAACAAAATGATCTCTCATACCTACAATTAGGTATTGTAGGGACCATACATAGGGTCTTCGACCCCCAGAAGGAATGAAGAAATGAGGTGATTCCGATTCATCTCGGTTATCCAAAAGAATTTCCATGTTTGAGTCGAGGGTTCATTATCTGATCTTATCAATTCTTAAGAATAGAATTTTGATTTTCTCGAATAAATCATGAATGTTTCTAAGACAGTATTAAAGATCTCATCGAAAACTTACAGCAGCTTGCCAAACAAGGGCTAAGAGAAAAAAGAGCACAGGTATGACTGGCATAACATCTACGATTGGATTGAAAAAAGCATAAGCTTCGGGCAATTTGGCGAAGAAAAAGCTACTCGAATGAAGGGCAGAATTAAGACAGATCAAACTAAAGATATTAAGCATAACAAACATTTTGTTCTTGGAGAAAATTTCATTATTATTGGGTTATTGATATAAGGGGAAAATGAAGAAAGAAGGGAAAGTAGGCCGCAAAATATTTCTTTTTCTTTGAACTCCCTCAATCAAAAATCCTTCAATTCTCAAATGAGAATAGAAGGAATCATACCTTACATACAATATCTTAATTGAATTATATGTAATGATCAATAAATTCATTTTGATTCTACATCTACATGTGTAAAATCATAGCAACAACCAATTCAATAGATATTGGGGCTGGAATTGACGAACAACCAATACCGATATTAGTGTTTATCGGTGTCGAATAGAAATAAAAATGGGGCGTGGCCAAGTGGTAAGGCAACGGGTTTTGGTCCCGTTACTCGGAGGTTCGAATCCTTCCGTCCCAGACCAATTCTATCATAACAAAGATTGTTCTTTTTAAGAATCTTCTGTTTAAGGGTGTAATGTTGGATACAATGTGATCCAATCTTTCTTTGTGATTTCTAATGATTCTTCTATAGAATCATATCTTCCCTTTCGATTTTGTTTCTCACAAACAAACGGATCGAGTATCAATGACATGTGGATGGAAATAAATATCTTTTTTGATATAGGTAGGATGGGAACAAAGATCAAAGTGAAATTCAAAAAAAAAACTGGGTGGGCCATTCAGCGTATGTTCGCCCCCTCGCCCATATTCATATTGAAGGTTAGTTAGTCATTTGGATAAACTTTATGTCCCATATCTATGATATTTGGATTCTCACATGATGCATTCTGAGTCGAAATGCGAAATAAAAGAGAAGTCTCGACCTTCCCTAAAGTAAATATAAATAAAGATAGGGTAGACAAAATGACTAATTCTATGTGGATCCTGAATCCTAAAAAACGGGGGGGTTCTTGGTATTAATTCCAGCGATGGAATTAAAGCTCCTGAGACTGGGGTGGGACAAAATCAAACAAAATAGTAACAACGAATTGATATGAACCCATTTTGCTTTGTACTTATACAAGACAGGATAGCATCCCATAAGAAGATCCTTTTAAATTGGCTTTGGATATGATTCATGATCCCCATGGAATTCGTGTCGATATGAGTTAATCCGCAAAGGAAAGGAAGGTATCAATTTCAAGACCCTTGTCATCCGGATCTTATTAACAAACAAGAAAATTCAATACGGAACAGATTATTTTCTTTGGACCTAATTTCTTTTATTTTGTATTTGATTTGGCTCCAATGAATAATTGGAAATCAATGTAGCGATCAGTTGGGGGAGGGGGGAGATTCATACATTCACTTTACTTTATGGAAAGATTCCTGAATCTGAAGTAAGGAAAAATCTGTAGAAAATGAACCATGCCTATATGTATTGTTATTGTTCTATTTCAGTGATCAGTGACACCGGTGTTTCAGTTTTGGCGAAAAAGATCTGCGATCCCTTAAATACCCACGATTACCCCCGGTAACACTTGTTTGGTGTATCTGATGAATACGATAAAATCAGATGAAAGAATACCTGAAAGAATACCGACCTTCATTTTTTCTTTCATGAGCCCCTTCTATCCATCCCCAAGAAAACAAAACAATTGGATTTGTTTCATGACCCATTTATCTGGTTTAAATTATTGATGATTCAATCGGAAAGGAAACATAGAGGTCTTTTATGATGATCAAATTCGCGTCTGATTTAATTAATCAGATATCTGCTAAACATTTTTAGATCCTCGTTGTACCGACTTGTTGATGGATTTAGAGATTCAATTCAGTCTTTACTGGAAAACTTATTTCCAGTAATGATGTCGAAGTAGGAAATTCTTGAAATTGTTTTTTATGATTCCTTATAAATTCTTTCTACTCGAAGAAGTGTGACATTGGTGAATCTATCCTATCGAGTCACTTGCGATCTTTCCCGGTCATTGGAATAGCTTATTTGGTTAATGACTCATTCTGTTCCGGTATCGGTAATCTAATTAAAGACCCTTCTTTAGTTTTAGTTGTTTGAGAAAGAATTGGATCTTTCATGATTCATCATCCCTAACAATCTGTTGAAGATGTAAAGAAGTGTTAAGCAACGCATTTCTTCGTGTTTTTTAAAAATGTGTTTCATTTATGGGGTTAAATTATATTCTTGCTGAGACTTCTCCAGATCCATCTATGAAAATGAAAGTATGGAGGACTTCATATACTATATACCGATTGAGCCAATGACTATTCATGATTCCATATTGAATCAATTCCATACCGGTCCAAAATTAGAGGAATGTTATGGTAAAACTTCGTTTGAAACGATGTGGTAGAAAGCAACGTGCGACTTGAAGGACATTATCGGCTGTGGATTCTTGTACCCACCATTTTATATATCAAAGAAGATGCTCTCGGCTCGACATAGTTTGTTCTATTCCACTAGGACCCCAATTTTGGGGTTGTAATAAAATAATATAATTATAATATAGCACATGATGGAGCTCGAGCATAAAGAATTGGTTCATTTAGCAGAGAGAAGGATCTAGGGTTAATGCCAATCAATAAGTTGGAACAACTTCGTAAGTATATCTTCGGTATAGAAATTGAAAGGATCAAGTTCGAACAAGTAAAAAAAAAAAAGAAAATGAATTTGTCGAAATAGTTTTACCAATTCCGATCAAAAGTGTATCACAGGGGAATCAATCGTTTCCATAGAACGAAATAACAAAAGGTATGTTGCTACCCTTTTGAAACAATTAAGGATCACCGAAGTAATGTCTAAACCCAAGGATTCAAAGCAAAGATAAAATAAAGGATACCGGAACAAGGAAACACCGTTTTCAATTGTCTCAACAACTAGATCAGAATGGGGAAGAAATAAAATCGATTCTAGGCGAGACAAACAAAAGAGGTTAGAGACGGCTCAATAAATGTTTAAGGATTTCCCTTCGAGCTCTTTGAGAATTACCCAACTTGAGTTATGAGTACGAATGAGATTTCTTTTTTTTTTTTTTTCAGGAAGGAAGAACAAAAAAAAATGACTCAAATCATAGTCTAATTGATGATTTTGTGGATCTATTTGCCACTACAATACATAAATTCGAATCATTCTTTTCGAGCCGTACGAGGAGAAAACCTCTTATACGTTTCTAGGGGGGGTTGTTCATTTATGTCTATCCCAATGAGTCATCTATCGAATCGTTGCAATTGATGTTCGATCCCGAAGAGAGGGAAGAGATCTTCGTAAAGTGGGTTTTTACGATCCGATAAAGAACCAAACTTATTCAAATGTTTCCGCTATTCTATATTTCCTTGAAAAAGGCGCTCAACCTACAGGAACTGTTCATGATATTTCAAAGAAGGCGGAGGTATTTAAGGAATTTCGAATTAATCAAATGAAATTAATGAAATAAAAAAAAGGGGGGGGGGTGCCCAGTATCTAGCTTTGTCTAATTGTTTCTCCACCATTCCTTATTTTTTTTCTCTATTCTCTATTCATTGTTGCTCTCACATGACCCCGTATCATAGAACTATAAAAAAAAATATCTTCTCTTGATATGAGACAGATAGAAAAAAGATTGAGTGAATAGATGAAATAACTGGGAAATTATGGGATTACCATCAATCAGATGGTTTTCGTTGGGACTCCACCAACAAACAAAAGGTCAATCTTGCTTATTGTACCTCTATTGAATAAATATTGAATAAACCCGACATTTTTTTCCTACCGGAATTCCTTATTTATTTCCCCACTCATACTTCATCCCTTATCTATGTTGTAGTGTCACTCCAACACAAGTCCTTGTTTTATTTATTGAATTGGTTTTCTCAACATTCAATTCATATTGACAATGGTGTATCGAACAAATATAATTCGATCGTGGATAAATAGATCTATTTATCCACATTTCATAAGTTTGTTTCTTTATTTCACTCAAACGATGGGTTCGTCAATTTCGTTGTGACACAAGAAGTATCTTAGTTAATATAATGAAAAAAAAAAAATAGAGTATGGGTAGTCTATAAATTTTTACATTTATTTAGATTTTCTCTATAATTTATCCCAGAATCTGTTGTATTTTCATCTGATCTCTGTTCATTTTTATGTTCACAATTGATCATCAAATCTTTCTTTTTGATCTGTTGCTAGTTCAATGTTTTGACGAGGTCGGGCAATCGAATCTCTTTATTTATTTTTTATTCCGATCGTATCTACACACCCTATTTATATGGGTTGCTAACTCAACGGTAGAGTACTCGGCTTTTAAGTGCGGCTATGGTCTTTTACACATTTTGATGAAGCAACGGATTCGTCCATACCATTGGTAGAGTTTGTAAGACCACGACTGATCCTGAAAGGGAATGAAAGGAAAAAACAGCATGTCGTATCAATGGAGAACTCTTAGAATACTTCATCCTTAACGGATCGATACAAAATCTTGTTTTGATTCTTTTCTTGGAAAGGGGTCAAATCAATTCAAGTTGGGTCGAGTGAATAAATGGATAGAGCCCTATAGCTCCAATTATAGGGAAACCAAAAGCAACGAGCTTCTGTTTGTTCTTAATTCGAATGATTACCCGATCTAATTAGACGTTAAAAATATATTAGTGCCTGATGTGGGAAAGGGTTCTCTTGTGAGTGGATCATCAATTCCTTTTTTTTTATGAATCCTAACTATTCTCTATTATGTTCTCTATTATGTAGTGGAGACGAATGTGTAGAAGAAACGGTATACTGATCAAAATTCATTATTCCAAAGTCAAAAGAGTGATCGGGTTGTAAAAATAAAGGATTTCTAACCATCTCTTGTAACTATAACGAACATAAATAAATTGGATGGAAATAGGATCCGTTGATTGTCCTTTCTGGCTCCGGGGTATCTATTCTTTTCTTACTATATACCTTGTTCTGACCGTATCGTACTATGTATTATTTGATAACTCAAGAAATCCCCCATTTGGTTCAAGTGTAATTTCAAATGGAAATGGAGGAACTACAAGGATATTTAGAAATGGATGGATTTCGGCAACAATACTTCCTATATCCGTTTCTATTTCAGGAATATATCTACGCGCTTGCTCATGGTCATGCTTTAAATGGATCGATTCTTTATGAACCGGTGGAAAATTTAGATCATGACAATAAATCCAGTTCACTAATTGTGAAACGTTTAATTACTCGAATGCATCAACAGAATCGTTTGATTATTTCGGTTAATGATTCTAATCAAAATCGATTCGTTGGGCACAACAATCATTTTGATTCTCAAATGATATCGGAGGTTTTTGCAGTCGTTGTGGAAATTCCATTCTCGCTGCGATTGGTATCTTCCCTAAAAGAAAAAGAAATAGCAAAATCTCATAATTTACGATCTATTCATTCAATATTTCCCTTTTTCGAGGACAAGTTATCACATTTAAATCATGTGTCAGATATACTAATACCCCACCCCATCCATCTGGAAATCTTGGTTCAAACCCTTCACTCTTGGATACAAGATACTCCTTCGTTGCATTTATTGCGACTCTCTCTCTACGAGTATTGGAATTCAAATAGTCTCATTACTTCAAAAAAATCCATTTCCCTTTTTTCAAAAGAGAATCAAAGATTCTTCTTGTTCCTCTCTAATTCTCATGTATATGAATGTGAATTCATATTCATTTTTCTCCGTAAACAACCCTTTCATTTACGATCAAAATCTTTTGGATCCTTTCTTGAGCGAACACATTTCTATGCAAAAATAGAATATCTTGTAGTAGTGCTTTGTAACGATTTTCAGAAAACCCTATGGTTGTTCAAAGACCCTTTTATGCATTATGTCAGATATCAAGGAAAATCGATTCTGGCTTCAAGGGGGGCTCATCTTCTGATAAAGAAATGGAAATCTCACCTTGTCAACTTTTGGCAATGTCATTTTGACTTGTGGTCTCAACCGGCCAGGATCCATATAAAGCAATTATATAATCATCCCTTCTATTTTCTGGGCTATCTTTCAAGTGTACGACTAAACTCTTCGGTGATAAGGAGTCAAATGCTAGAGAATTCGTTTCGAATAGATACTGCTATTAAGAAATTCGAGACCGTAG